CTGTAGTCTCAACAAATAAGTAATTATAGGAGTAAAGTGTTGATATAATTCGAAGAAGCAAACGACAATTTAATTTCAAGTTAATAAAGAAAAAAAGTAAAATAAGTATGTAATCTAAGGTATTTTTTTACATTTCTAGGATTAAACAAAAGGATTCGCAAATAAAAGCGCTAATGCCACAACCAGTCCGTAAATTGTTAAAGCTTCCATAAAAGCTAGACTAAGCAATAAAGTACCTCGTATTTTACCCTCTGCTTCTGGTTGTCTCGCAATACCCTCTACAGCTTGGCCTGCAGCAGTACCTTGACCAACTCCGGGTCCAATAGAAGCAAGTCCTACAGCCAATCCAGCAGCAATAACGGAAGCGGCAGAAATCAGTGGATTCATGGTAAGTTCCTCACACCAAAAAAAAAGAAATGGTTAATGATACAATCAACCAATGAATTATTACTTAATTTTATCATTAAGTTTGATCATTAAGATCTATTGGGTCGGAGTAACTAAAAACTAATGATAATATTACTGAATCGTCAGAACTACTTCGATATCTCATTTTTTGTTTCTACCCATGATGAAGTTTTTGTAAATCCATATACATATGGCTCTAGTTATTGCATTTCTTTCTTTCCAACCATTCTTTCATTCCATCCTTCGTTCTTTACTCTTCTATATCCTTGAGTTCATCTGTTTTTTCATCCAATACACAATCACAAATGAAACAGAAGAAAGGACTTGACTTATCTTGTAATCCATCTAATCTAAATGCAGTAAACTGCAATCAAATCAATATATGCAATCATCAATATATGCAATGGATATCAATATGATCAATATCAACGATATCAATATATCAATATAACGATATCAATATGTATATCAATACATATATATATATATATATATATATATATATTTATTTTTTTATTTATTTTGCTATATATATTGCTATCTATATATATTGCTATATATATATTACATATATATAGCATATAGTTAGATATATATATATAGTTAGTTAGTATATAGGTAAGGCATAAGGACTTCTATTTATATATAGATAGGACTATATAACTAGTGAATATCTAATATTACATATACATATTACATATACATTTCTTTCTTCCATAACGTAAACTGGCCACATTTTATATTGAATCGGATTATAGAATCATTCCTCGAAACCCACACAAAAAGTGGCTGGACTTATAGACATTACATACATCTAGTGTGACCTCCCCAACCCATCTTTTTTTTTAATTCCGTAATATCGTTCATCTTCTCTCCTACGACTCTAGGTCATATATTCATACGTATTTATATCTATTATGTTCTCCAACCAAGCAGATTATCTTGAACCATGCATGAATTGGGATAAGCTAAAAAAAAAGACTATTTCGAAAACTAGTCAATGATGACCCTCCATGGATTCGCCTATATAAGCCGCGGCTAACGTTGCAAAAATAAGAGCTTGAATACCACTTGTAAATAATCCAAGAAACATGACAGGTATAGGAACTACTGAAGGGACTAAAGAAACAAGAACAACAACTACTAATTCATCAGCCAATATATTCCCGAAAAGTCGAAAACTAAGAGATAAGGGTTTTGTGAAATCTTCTAGAATGTTAATTGGTAAAAGTATTGGAGTTGGTTTGATGTATTTCTCGAAATAACCCAACCCCTTTTTGGTAAGACCTGCATAAAAATATGCCACTGACGTGGGTAAAGCTAAAGCAACAGTAGTATTTATATCATTCGTGGGCGCAGCTAACTCCCCATGAGGTAACTGTATGATTTTCCAAGGTAAAAGGGCACCTGACCAATTAGAAACAAAAATAAATAGGAACATAGTTCCAATAAAGGGAACCCAAGGTCCATATTCTTCTCCAATCTGGGTTTTGCTCAAGTCTCGAATAAATTCAAGGACATATTCAAAGAAATTCTGACCGTCGGTCGGAATGGTTTGTGGATTCCGAACAGCTATGATGGCTGAACCTAACAAGATAGCAATTACGACCCAAGAAGTGATAAGTACTTGGGCATGGATTTGTAAACCTCCTATTTGCCAATAGAAATGTTGGCCTACTTCTACACCCGATATATCGTATAACCCCTTGAGTGTTTTAATGTAACATGGTATAACATTCATATTGTCCTCTGATAGAAATTGAACTTCAAAAAAGGAATTAGTTTGATTCAACCATTTCTTTCTCAACTCACCAACTTGAATCATTAATCATATATTTAGGATACCAAGAAATCACATAACATCATAATATATATAAATATCCCCAGTTCTTTTTTTTTATCTATTTTTAAAAATTCAAAAAAAAAGTAACCGATCCAATAAATCTATGGAGTTGCCCAATAATTAACATTAACTAATTTTATTATTCTTAATCAACGATTTCTTATATAGCTAGAACGACCTTCACAAATTGCGGATACTAATTTGTTAAGAATCAATCGAATTGAAGCTATAGCGTCATCGTTGGCTGGAATCGAAATATCTGCAAGATCTGGGTCACAATTTGTATCGATTAAACAAATCGTTGGAATCCCCAAAATGGCACATTCTCGAAGAGCCGTATATTCTTCTTGCTGATCAACGATGATCACAATATCAGGCAATCCCGTCATATATTTGATCCCACCGAGATATGTTTGCAAGGTAGATAATTTTCTCTTCAACATTGCTGCATCTCTTTTGGGGAGACGGTTGAGTTTCCCCATCTTTTCTTCTGCTCTTAAGTCCCTGAACTTATAAAGTCTCGTTTCCGTAGTGGACCAATTCGTTAACATACCACCGAGCCATTTTTGATTAATAAAATGAGACCGAGCCCTTATTGCAGCTGATGCTACTGAATCCGATGCTTTATTTTTGGTACCGACGATTAAGAAGTTTTTTCCCCTACTTGCTGCATCAAAAACTAAATCACAGGCTTCTGATAAAAAACGAGCAGTTCTAGCGAGATTTGTAATATGAATACCTTTACGCTTTGCAGAAATGTAAGGGGCCATTCTAGGATTCCATTTCTTAGTACCATGACCAAAATGAACTCCTGCTTCCATCATCTCTTCCAAATTGATGTTCCAATATCTTCTTGTCATTTTTTCCCACACTTCCTTTTTGTTTTTTATTTTTCGTATTATTAACAAAGAGACGAGGTACCTTGAAATAAATAATTGTTCCGATGGAACCTTCTACCGGGGATTGACCGTTGATACACGGCACAAACCATAAATTTTTTTAATTACTTATTTTATTTATTACCAAATCAATAATCAGACCAGTATAGTTAAAAGATAGTTAAAGTGAAAATGAATCTGCTCTTAGGAATCATTAAATCGCATAAATGATTGTTCTGATGTCTCATGTAAATTTGTCTCATGGAAATTGTTTGTCGCGTAAGAACAAAATAATTCTCTATGGTGTAACAAAATATCTCTCATTTCCAACTCGAATAGATTTTTTCTTTTGATTTCCAAATAAATGTTTTTGTCTTGCCTTGAACGGTGCACAAATTTTTGGAATCCGGTACCAACAGGTATAATCCCCCCCAGAACAACGTTCTCTTTCAGGCCTTTCAACCAATCAATACGACCTCGTAGAGCAGCTTTTGCTAAAACTCGAGCGGTTTCTTGAAAACTTGCTTCGGATATGAAACTTTGAGTATTCAGAGACGCTCTTGTTATTCCCAATGAGATTGCCCGATAACGGATCGATTCGTCCAAAGCGCGCCCTGCTCGTTCCGCTCGCAACAATCCGATTAATTCTCCAGGCGAAAAAACATTAGACATTCCATCTTCTGAAACCAACACTTTTGATGTTATTTGACGTACAATAATCTCTATATGTCTATTATGGATCTGTACCCCCTGGGATCGATAAACCTTTTGGATCTTATTAACCAAAGAGATACGACTTTGGGCTATGGTTAGCTCAGCTCCAATCAAAAACCCCCAGGGGATCCCAAGAATTCTTGGTATACGCTCGTTCCAACCTTCAACTCTCCTTTCGAGGTTCATCGATATTGAATCAATCGAACGCACTTCTAAGATTTGTTCTACTTTTGGAAGACCTTGCGTTATGTCACCAGATCTCGATTTTTCATATATAAATGTAACTAATGTATCTCCTTCGTAAAGGATTTTCCCATAATGACCATGAACAGTTGCTCCAGGAGTAGCTAAATAAGACTTAGCCGATCTTATAACTAAAAAGTCGACATTAACAATTAAAATTTGACCAGATTTTTTTACGTGTGGTTCGTATTTAAATAGACATACATTTTCACAAATAAATTGTCCAAGGCTAATTTTGATCGATGTCTCTTCACAATAATCATGATGGAGAAAGCACCAATTCAAATGGAATGGGTTCAAAATGATGTTACTGCATAGATCGGGATTATAAATCCTTCTATTTTCATCTATTAAACAGTATTTAAGTACTTGAAGTACTTGGAAAATCTGTTTCAAATTGTCAAGTAGCAAATATTTCTTTAACACGATCTGATTATGAGTTATTAAATGGTAAGATGAATAAAAATTCGATATTTTAGGTACAATAGCGCCTAAGGGACCTAAATAATCCCTAATTGGAATTAGGGGATCCGATTCTTTTGTCACATTGTTATATTTCGAACTATTGAATGGACCAATTCGAGAACAATTGGATGATGACAAAATTAGCAAAGATTGGCATTCCTTATTTCGATTCAACAACATACCAATAGTTCCTTGGTGTTGGCTAAGTGATTGAATCTTCGCCTTGGAATAAAAAGGATTGATATTGGTGCAATCTAATCCATTATCGGGAATCAATCCGGAACTTGCCCTATCATACCTTTTTCCGGTATACGAAATAGTGGACTTGACTAACTCAATTCTTATGAAATCGCGAATTAGATCATTTGCCCTTACCTCAACAAAGGAAGCATGAACCTCTTCTATAGAACCATTTTGTTCTTGGTCCCAATTCAATACTAAGCAAGTCC